CGTTGATCCGACATGCTGTTTTTTCCATTCATTCCCTTTCAGGATCAGTCGTGGTCTTCCAAACTTTACCGATGGTATGGACGAATCCCTCGCTTCATCCAAATGTGTAAAAGATCCTAGCCGCACTTAAAAGCCGAGTACTCTACCGTTGAGTTAGCAACCCGAATATAAAAAGTTTATGTAAATACAATCAAAAAAAAAAAAGATAGATAAATGTCAAAATTTATAGACCACCTCTTCGTTCTTATGTTATCGACTTTTAAATAAAAACCCCTATTCTTATTATATCAAAGAGAATTCAAGGAATCCCATCATTTGAATAATATAAGGTAAAAATCAAACCGCTCGGACAAAAATAAATTTATCGACTTATCACGATGAATTATATTTGTTCGATACACTGTTGTCAATATAAATGTTGAGAAATAATACAACGGAAAAACAAAATAAATATAAATGTAATTTTTTCAATACTATTAAAAAAAGGGCTTGTGTTGGATTGGCACTACATAGCCGAAAAAAGTTTAGATAGAGGAATAAAAAAATACCAAGTAGAAAAAAATATCAGATTGAATCAATAATAAGTAACTAGAATAAAAAAGGGAGGATTCCTTGGTTATTACTTATTAGTATTCAACGAAAACCTACCAATTGAAAGAACTCCCAGAATTTTATATTTCTAGGATCAAGGAACTCGAGTTTTGTCGTTCTAGAACATGAGATTTTATAGAAGCAATGAAAAATAGATATGAGTAGAATCCAAAAAAGGAAAAAAGTATATATATAAATACAAAAATTTATATAAGAATTACTATCCCTTTCTATTTCTTTATTTCCTTAATTCAATTTTGTTTGATTAGGACCAAGTTACTTAAAAACCTCTGCCTTTTTTAAAAGATCCCGAACAGTTCCTGTGGGCTGAGCGCCCTTTTCAAGGAAATATAGAATAGCAGGAACGTTTAAATAACTTTGATTCTTTATCGGATCATAAAAACCTACGTTCCGGAGATCTCTTCCTTCTCTTCGGGATCGAACATCAATTGCAACGATTCGATAGACGGCTCATTGGGATAGATCTAAGTAAATGAACAAGACCCCCCCTAGAAACGTATAGGAAGTTTTCTCCTCGTACGGCTCGAGAAAAATGATTTGGAGTTTTGTCTACGTATAGAATTATAATTTCTGGCAAAGGAGTTGATAAAATAAATTAGAATGGGATTTAACTCCTTTTTTTCTTCCTCCTTCCTGAAAAAAATAAAAATCATTTGTACCCATAACTCAAGTTGGATAATTCTCAAAGAGCTTAAAAGAAAAAAATCTTTAGGCAATTTATTTAATTTTTTGAATGGTCTTTAACCCCCTCTTGCTTGTCTCAGTTAATCTTTATTATTATCCAGTTATTGAGACACTTGAAAAAACGGTGTTTCCTTGTTCTGGGATCCTTTTTTTTTTTTTTTGTTTTAAATCAGTGGGTTTAGACATTACTTCGGTGCTTCTTAATCCTTACAAAATGGCAGCAACATACCCCTTTTGTGATTTCTTTCTATCAAAGAATCATATAAACGCTCGATTCCCGCGTGATACACTTTGAATCGAAAGACTTTTCTCAATTTCAACAAATTTTACTTTTGAATTAAAAACTTGACTGAATCGGATCCTTTCAATTTCTATATTGATATATATGATATACTTACAAAGTTGTTCCAATTTATTGATTGGTATTAACCCTAGATTCTTGCCCCCTGAAAGATGAATCCATACTTTCTACCCGAGCTCCATCATGTACTATATTCATTACAACCTAACAAAAAAGTATTCTAGTGAAAACAGAACCGATGTCGGGTCAAGAGCACCTTCATTCATAGAAAAGATGGCGGATGTAAGAATAAAAATCCACAACGGATCGTGTCCTTCAAGTCGCACGTTGCTTTCTACCACAGCGTTTCAAACGAAGTTTTACCATAACAAAAAATTCCTCTAATTTGGAACCCATATGGAATTGATTCAATTATGGAATCATGAATAGTCATTGGTTCCGTCGATACATAAACATATTAATCTATACCCTTTTTTCTTCTATACAAATTCTTCTATACAAAGATGGCAAAAATTTTTTTGAAGCAATCTTAGCAAGATCCCACCTATTATTGTATGTTTAAGTACTTGTTCTTTCGATTCGAATTTTATTAATAAGATAAGATGAACGAATTAGGGGTTTTTCGTACCTATGAGATAGACTGAACTACAGTCTTTATTATGGATCCGTTACATATGTAACTTGATTCGTTATTAATGAGATTCGGACATACACAGATATACATATATTTAAAATAAGACCTCCTATTACTGTTACTAATTAAGAACTATCTATCCCACGACGCTCTGGGAATGCTGAATCAGAACAAAAATAAAAAGGATACCTTTTGGGGAAAGGATACTCTCTAGGGACAAAGACAAACAAGTCCAGATTAGGCGCTTGCTCCTAATTTTTTAGTTTACC